TCGAGTCTCATTTCGCAAGGCAATGAAAAAGGCTATTGAATTAACCGAACAAGCAGATACAAAAGGAATTCAAGTACAAATTGCAGGGCGCATTGACGGAAAAGAAATCGCACGTGTTGAATGGATCAGAGAGGGTAGGGTTCCTCTACAAACCATTCGAGCTAAAATTGATTATTGTTCTTATCCAGTCCGAACTATTTATGGGGTATTAGGCATCAAAATTTGGATATTTAGAGAAGAAGAATAAGAAAATTTACTGTTCTATCCATAAAAAAAAAAATAGAATAAAAAACAACAAACTCTTTTCTTTCATTCTTTTTCCCTTAAATCAAAAAAATGAGCAATTCTAATTCTATAGGGTTAAATAAAAGGTTGATTGATAATTTTCTAAAACTTAATTGCTATGCTTAGTGTGCGACTCGTTGGTTTTTTTAGAGGATAGGATTAAAAAAAAAAAAAAGAAATGGATCGAAGCCTACTATCAACTAATAGCTATAAAACGAATAACCAACTCATCGATTCACATTATCTGGATACAAAAAAACCAGTCAAGATATGATACATTCATTAGACATATCATTGTAGCAACTGAAATCTTTTTTGCATAAACAACAGAAAAACCAATCTGATTGTTGGTATAAAAGTATGCAGATAAATGGAAGGGTGAAAGAAAGAAAAAGAATATCAATGATATACGATTCCAATATATGTAAGGTTTATGTTATGAGTCATCTCATAAAAAAAAAAAAAGACAATGTAATAAAGCATCAATACAGATTGATCTAATTATAGATGAATCTGTTCATAGAAAAAAAATCAAGAGTCTCGAGTCAATAAAGACTAAGAAGATTGACTCAAGAAAAAATTTCATGGGGACTTCATTGTAGAATTCAAACCTAACCATTAATTGAGAAGTGATGGGAACGACGGAACCTATGAATACAGAAGATTCTATTGACAAACGAATTCTAATAATTCATTGGATGGGATGGCGGAACAAACCAGGGACCAATTCAATTCATTTAGTCTGAAAATTCATGAGCTAACCCTAGAACTGAAATAGATATTGAAAGAGTAAATATTCGCCCGCGAAGTTTTTTGTTAGGTTACTCAATCTTATTCGATATACAATATGAGAAAAGGCAAAACAAAAAAAAATAAGGATTCGTTAGAAAAAAAACGACATTATATTATCTTAGCTATAAATAGAATACAGGTTTAAGTATATTCAAACAAGATATAGAAATTCCTAATAGATTAGATGAAATTTCAAAAAATTCATAATATGATTAAGTATATTTATTTTGATTAAATTTAATATATTTATTTTGATTAAAATTAAATCGTTTCATTCGCAAGGAGCCGGATGAGAAGAAACTCTCATGTCCGGTTCTGGAGTAGAGATGGAATTAAGAAAGAACCCTCAACTATAACCCAAAAAGAACCCGATTTCGTAAACAACATAGAGGAAGAATGAAGGGGATATCTTATCGAGGCAACCATATTTGTTTCGGAAAATATGCTCTTCAGGCACTTGAACCGGCTTGGATCACATCGAGACAAATCGAAGCGGGTCGGCGAGCAATGACACGAAATGTACGGCGTGGTGGAAAAATATGGGTACGTATATTTCCCGACAAACCCGTTACGGTAAGACCTACGGAAACACGTATGGGCTCGGGTAAGGGATCTCCCGAATATTGGGTAGCCGTTGTTAAACCAGGTAGAATACTTTATGAAATGGGCGGAGTAGCAGAAAATATAGCCAGAAGGGCTATCTTAATCGCGGCGTCTAAAATGCCTATACGAACTCAATTTATTATTTCGGGATAGGAACGTGTAACAAAAGGCAAGAAGTCTTGGGGATAAAAAACAATTGCAGGTTTCTTTTTTTTTTTTTTACTTCGCCCTTTGCATTAAAAGAAAAGATTCAAAAATGATATGATTCAACCTCAAACCCATTTGAATGTAGCGGATAACAGCGGGGCTCGAGAATTAATGTGTATTCGAATCATAGGAGCTAGTAATCGCCGATATGCTCATATCGGTGATATTATTGTTGCTGTGATCAAGGAAGCATTACCAAACACACCTCTAGAAAGATCCGAAGTGATCAGAGCTGTAATTGTACGTACTTGTAAAGAACTTAAGCGTGATAACGGTATGATAATACGATATGATGACAATGCTGCAGTTGTCATTGATCAAGAAGGAAATCCAAAGGGAACTCGAGTTTTTGGGGCGATTGCACGAGAATTGAGACAGTTAAATTTCACTAAAATAGTTTCATTAGCCCCTGAGGTATTATAAGAGAATACGTAATATAATTATGTTAGTTATATTATACATAGGAATTTGAATGAAATAGATTAATTAATAGATTAGATTGTATCTCACGCATATACCTTCGATATTCTAATATCGAATCTAAAAAAAAAGCATGTTGATTATATCAAAAATGGGGGGAAAAAAGAATTTTAGTTTATCATGGGTAGGGACACTATTGCTGACATAATAACGTCTATACGAAATGCTGACATGAATAGAAAAGGGACGGTTCGAATAGCATCAACTAACATCACTGAAAACATTGTTAAAATACTTTTACGAGAAGGTTTTATTGAAAATGTCAGGAAACATCAGGAAAACAACAAATATTTTTTGGTTTTAACCCTACGACATAGAAGGAATAGGAAAGGAACATATAGAACTATTTTAAATTTAAAACGGATCAGTAAACCAGGTCTACGAATCTATTCTAACTATCAACGAATTCCTAGAATTTTAGGCGGGATGGGGATTGTAATTCTTTCTACTTCTCGAGGTATAATAACAGACCGAGAGGCTCGACTAGAGGGGATCGGTGGAGAAATTTTATGTTATATATGGTAATCTTTCTGATAGTCGAATTGTATCCGAAATTTCCATTTCCTATAAAAGAAAAAAGGAGGCGCGTTAGTTGATACTTCTAAGGGTTTTGCCTAAAATACAAGAACAAAACATTTATTCATGAAGGTTTAATTAATGAATCACTTCCCGATGGTATGTTCAGAGTTCGTTTACATAATGAAGATCTAATTCCGAGTTCTATTTTATTTAAAGGATACGACGGAGTAGTATATGTATACTACTGGGATAAAGTAAAAATGGAAATAAGTCGTTATACTTCAACCAGAAAACGTCGAATTTATAGACTCCGTAACAAGGATTCGAAAGGATTAGCAAGGATTCAAAAGATTAGGAGATTAGGTGGTTTTTTTTTCAACTTCAACATTCCCTTCCGGGGATAGAATCCTAGGTTCAAGAAACTTATTTTCTTCCAATAAGTATATTCGGAATTAAGTTAAGGAACAACAACTATGAAAATCAGGGCCTCCGTTCGTAAAATTTGCGAAAAATGTCGACTGATCCGTAGGAGGGGACGAATTATAGTAATTTGTTCCAACCCGAGACATAAACAAAGACAAGGATAATCTTTTTAAAAAGGACTCTCTAACGTAATGGACCCAATGAAAAAAAGGATCCGCTTTGACATGAAATGGATATATCCATATATCTTGGATTTCTATTTATGAGATGATAAAGTATGGCAAAATCTATAGCAAGACCCGGTTCACGTAGAAATGTGCGTATTGCTTCACGTAAGAATACACGTAGAATACCAAAGGGAGTGATTCATGTTCAAGCGAGCTTCAACAATACCATTGTGACTGTTACAGATGTACGGGGTCGGGTAATTTCTTGGTCCTCCGCCGGTACTTGTGGATTCAAAGGTACAAGAAGGGGTACACCATTTGCCGCTCAAACTGCAGCAGGAAATGCTATTCGGACAGTAGCAGATCAAGGTATGCAACGAGCAGAAGTCATGATAAAAGGTCCTGGTCTCGGAAGAGATGCAGCATTACGGGCTATTCGTCGAAGTGGTATACTATTAAGTTTCGTACGTGATGTAACCCCTATGCCACATAATGGATGTAGACCTCCTAAAAAAAGACGTGTGTAGAAAGAAAAAAAAAATGAAAGAAATTTCAAGAGAAATAAATGATTCAATGATCTGATCAAATAAAATAATATTAATATGGTTCGAGAGAAAGTAACAGTGTCTACTCGGACACTACAGTGGAAGTGTGTTGAATCAAGAGTAGACAGTAGACGTCTTCATTATGGACGCTTTATTCTGTCTCCCCTTATGAAAGGACAAGCTGATACAATAGGTATAGCGATGCGAAGAGCTTTGTTTGCAGAAATAGAAGGAACATGTATCACCCGTGCCAAATTTGAAAAAATACCACACGAATATTCTACCATAGTAGGTATTGAAGAATCAATCCATGAAATTTTAATGAATTTGAAAGAAATTGTATTGAGAAGTAATTTGTATGGAACTTGCAACGCGTCTATTTCTGTCAAGGGTCCTGGATGTGTAACTGCTCAAGACATCATCTTACCACCTTCGGTGGAAATCGTTGATAACACACAGCATATAGCTAACCTAACGGAACCAATTAATTTGCGTATTCAATTAGAAATCGAGAGGAATCGCGGATATCATATCAAAACACCACATAACTTTCAAGACGGAAGTTACCCTATAGATGCTGTATTCATGCCTGTTCGAAATGCGAATTATAGTATTCATTCTTATGGTAATGGAAATGAAAAACAAGAGATACTTTTTCTCGAAATATGGACAAATGGAAGTTTAACTCCTAAAGAAGCACTTCATGAAGCCTCTCGTAATTTAATTGATTTATTTATTCCTTTTCTACATCCGGAAGAAGAAAACTTCCATTTTGAAAACAATCAGCACAAGGTTACTTTAGCCTTTTTTACTTTTCATCATAGATTGGCTAAACTAAGGAAAACGAAAAAAGAAATCGCATTGAAATCTATTTTTCTTGACCAATCCGAATTGCCTCCCAGGATCTATAATTGCCTCAAAAGGTCCAATATACACACATTATTGGACCTTTTGAATAAGAGTAAAGAAGACCTTATGA